TAATGGTAAGCAAGAAGATTGTTTACGAAGAAACACCAATAAAAATTCATATTCTGATACATAAGAATTATATAAGAATCGAAATAGTCTTTTATTTTCTTTTTTAAAAAGAAAAATAGATTTCATTGAAGTAATAAAACTATTCCAATTTGAATAGTAGTTGAGAAAGAATCGCAATAAATGCAAAGACGGAACGTCTTGTATACGGTATTGAAGAAGTTGCACCAAGATTTCCAAATGAATAGGATAGGGTATTTCTATATGTGAAATAGAATCCAAATGCAAAAATTTGTCTTCTAAAAAGGGAAATATTGAATGAATAGAGCGTAAATTCTGAAACTTTGGTATTTCTTTTTCTTTCGGACAAGATAATTCTCGTAGCGAGAATGGGATTTCTACAACGATCGAAAACCCCTCAGGTAGAATCTGAGAATAAAACTCAGAATAAAAACCAATTTTGTAATCCAACAATCGATCTTGGTTAGGATGATTAATCGAGTTAATCCAAAAATTCTGCTGATACATTCGAGTAATTAAACGTTTCACAAGTAGTGAACTAAATTTCTTGTTATTACAACTAATAATTTCCACAGGTTCGGAATCATTTAATCCATAATCGTGGGCAAATGCATAAATATACTCCTGAAAGAGAAGTGGGTAGACAAAGTATTGTTGACAAGATTTATGTTTTTCTGAATACCCTTCGAATTTTTCCATTTGTATTTCTACTTGAATCAGAGACAAGAAGCATTTCTCGGTTTATCAAATGATGATACATAGTGCAATATGGTCAGAACAGGGTGTTGGATTTTTTAATACAAACCCTGGAAAGAAAGGGAGTCTAATCCACAGATCTTTTTCCGCTCCTTTTCTACACAATTAGTTTATGTTTGTTCTAAATTACAAAAGAGAACAGAATCAATTTTTTATTTTTGCAGGCCAATCGCTCTTTTGACTTTGGAATGGAATCCCTTTATCAATATACTGCTTCTTTTACACATTCAATCCATAATCAAGAATAATTAGGATTTCTAAAAAAAAAAAAAAGGTCGACTCGAAAATCCAACCTTTCCCCGCATCCGGCACTAATCTATTTTTAACGTCTAATTAGAGCGGGGAATTATTCCAATTAGGAAGTTAAGCTCGTTGCTTTTTATTTTACCAGAATTGGAGCCAGGCTCTATCCATTTATTCACTAGACCCAGAAAATCGTAATTTTTATTCGATTTTATTACGACATGCTATTTTTTCCATTCATTACCCTTGAGGATCAGTCGTGGTCTTATAGACTCTACCAAGAGTCTGGACGAATTTGTTGCTCCATCCAAATGTGTAAAAGATCATAGTCGCACTTAAAAGCCGAGTACTCTACCATTGAGTTAGCAACCCAGATAAAAAAAGATCTTAGATACGATCGAAATCAAAAAATCAATGGAATTATACCGGGCGCTTCTGTCAAAACATTGAACTAGCAAGACATCAAAAGAAAGATTTTATCGACCATGAAAAACACTCAAATGGCAAAATGAACAGGTCTAGTTAAATTCCACTAAGATTAGAGCGACTCCAATCACGATGGCAAAATGCTGCTTCTTTTAGCGATTTTTAGTTTAAAGAAATAAAAATATTGTATGAAAATACATGCACATGCAAGAGAGACAGAGACACCCTTATCATTTGAGCGAAGTGTAGGCAGAAAAATCGAATATGGAGTGAGGATTAAAGAGACCCATCTATCTACAAATTCTATTTGTTCAATAGACCTTTGTCAATGGAAATAGAATGATAAGAAAACAAATTAGATAGAAAAAGTAAATAAAATAGGGGCTTATGTTGGATTGGCACGACATAAATCCAAATAGGACTAAGAAAGAGGTAAATTGTGTCTAAATAATTAGAGAACGAGGAATACTGGTGATCTTCTCCTACTTTTTTATTTATTTAGTTCTTCAATTCACTCAAAATTCTTTCTTTTTCTTTAAATAATTCTGCCTTCCTTAAAATATCATAAACAGTTCTTGTCGGTTGAGCACCCTTTTCAAGGAAATAGAGAATAGCTGGAACATTTAAACAAGTTTGATTTTTTATCGGATCATAAAAACCCACTTTTCGAAGATCTCTTCCCTCTCTTCGAGATCGAACATCAATTGCAACGATTCGATAGACAGCTTATTGGGATAGATGTAGATAAACAACGCCCCCCCCTAGAAACGTATAGGAGGTTTTCTCCTCATACGGCTCGAGAAAATGATTCGAATTTCTGTCTATAATAATAGAAATAAGACTATTACGTGCATTAATTTCCTTACAGAAAAAACAAATTTCATTTATACTCATGACTCAAGTTGGCTAATTTTGACTGACAGACTTCAAAGGCGAAATCCTTCGAAAATTTTTGAGTCGTCTCTAAACTCTTTTCGTTGTCTCATTTCGAACGAATTGACTTTTATTCCTTATTCTGATCCAATTCTGCTGTTGAGACAATTGAAAATTGTGTTTACTTGTTCTGGAATCCTTTATCTTTGATTTGTGAAATCCTTGGGTTTAGACATTACTTCGGGAATTCCTATTCTTTTTTCTTTCAAAAGAGTAGCAACATACCCTTTTTTCTTATTTCCTTCGATAAAGCATCTCCCTCTTCTATAGAAATCAAATAAGGAGGATTTATTCTGATATACTTTTAATTGAAAGAGTTTTCCCTATCTTCCAAAATGGGGCTTTTTTCTTATTTTAACCTTTCGATTTCTATATTAAGGATAGACTGACAAAGTTGGCCTAATTTATTAGTTTTCACTAACCCTAGATCCTTTCCCTTGATAAAAAATCAATTCTATCCTCTCGAGCTCCATTGTGTACTATTTACTTAAAAATAAACAACCCAGCGCAAATTAGGTTCGGGACGAATAGAACAGACTATGTCGAGCCAAGAGCATTTTCATTACTATGGAAAATGGTGGATAGCAAAATCCACAATCGATCATGTCCTTCAAGTCGCACGTTGCTTTCTACCACATCGTTTTAAACGAAGTTTTACCATAACAAACATTCCTCTTTTCATTGCAAAGTGGTATAGAGAATTGATCCAATATGGATGGAATCATGAATAGTCATTGGTTTAGTTTTGTGTATACTAATCCAAACTTGCTATCTATGGAGCAATATGGATAAAAGAAAGTTAAGTATTTATCGGGGAAGCCCCCACAAAAATCCTATTTATTTAAACCCATATTCTATCATATGAATGAGAATGAAACATAGTTCGAAAAACATATGAATGAAACATAGTTCGAAAAAGACGACTAAACAGGTTTGTTTAAGACTTATTTATTATGAAATTTCCATTCTCAACGGATGGCTCGAGATCATCAATTTTAAAGTGTAGAAGAGAAGGATCAACTCTTCCCCAATAAATAAACTATCAACCTCCAAAAAAGTTTAATAAAATTAATTAGTAATTAATTTTATTACTATATTAGAATTAGATTAGCAATATATTTTTTATTTAACAAAAAAAATTAACTATTAACTAAAAAAGTATTCCAATGAAAAGATTGAAAGTTTTTGGTAGTTATAGAATTCTCGTACTTCCATACTTCTTCGACCCGAATACAAAAAAAAAGTAAGAAAAAAATATGACTAAGTAAATAGCGTAGGCATATCCTGAATGTGCCTGATAGACACAATTTTTTCATAAAATAAAGATATTCAATTTGATTGGACTTAAGACTTTATTATGTTTTCTGAGAAAGAAAATGAATGCTTAGAAATGCATCTAATCTAAGAGTTCATAAGATATCATTATTCTCTTTAATAAACTTTTGTCTCGTGTAGAGTACTGTACTATCCGAAACAATCTGGGACGGAAGGATTCGAACCTCCGAGTAACGGGACCAAAACCCGCTGCCTTACCACTTGGCCACGCCCCATTTCGGGTTTTATGCGACACTAATAAACAGTATTATGTTTATTTGTTATTCGTCAATCCCATTTCAATTACATAAAAAATGAGGGATATTCTCTTGCTAGTATTCTAGACATGCGGATAATATAGAATCAAAAAAATGCATTGATCATTACATGGAATTCTATTAAGATATTATATGAAAGTCGAATTTATTCCACTCTCATTTGAGAGTGCAAATACAAGGAGGTATTTTGTGTTCGGGAAAGTCCGAAGAAAAAAGATTTAGAATCTGCCTTTTCCTTATTTCCCTTAGAAAAATAACTCAATCAAAATCCAATTATTTACTCTACAAGAATGAAATGCTTGTTATGCCTAATATACTTAGTTTAACCTGTATCTGTTTTAATTCTGTTCTTTATCCGACTACTAGTTTTTTCTTTGCCAAATTGCCCGAAGCTTATGCTATTTTCAACCCAATCGTGGATGTTATGCCTGTCATACCTCTATTCTTTTTTCTATTAGCCTTTGTTTGGCAAGCTGCTGTAAGTTTTCGATGAAATCTTTAGTACTCTGCTCTGCCTGCTAAATTAAATTATGTATTAATTCCAAAAAATTATTATTATAAAAAAAATGGGTAAAAGCAGAGAACTTTTCTATTTTTATATTATGAACCTTCGATTCTAAAATGAAAATTCTTCTACATTGAATAGATAGCTGCAGCAATAAATTTGGATCAGCCTTTCTACCCTTCTGCACTTACGTTGAGCAGGTACCTACACAATACCTAACTCTATTTTGATATTGATAAGAGTGCTTATTATAAATGAATTCTTGCAATTTTTTTTCAAGAATTCTTTTTTGCATTTTTAGGTATCAAAATAAAAAAAAAAATCCATCCTAGTGGATCCGTGTGGTAAGGAAAAACAGGTAATCTATTCCTTAAAAAAAAATCTTGGAGATTATGTAATGCTTACTCTCAAACTTTTTGTTTATACAGTAGTGATATTCTTTGTTTCCCTCTTTATCTTTGGATTCTTATCCAATGACCCAGGACGGAATCCTGGGCGCGAGGAGTAAAAATTCCATTTTTTTTGCATTTTTTCTTACAAATTGGATTTGTTTCTTACATTTATCTATGAGAAAATCCGGGGGTCAGAATTCCTTCCAATTCGAAAGTCCCAAATGATCCGAGGGAGCGGAAAGAGAGGGATTCGAACCCTCGGTACAAAAAAATTGTACAACGGATTAGCAATCCGCCGCTTTAGTCCACTCAGCCATCTCTCCTCGTTCCAAATCCAAAGGTTTCCGTGATATGATAGAGACAAGAAATAATGATTGCAAAAAACCTTTTTTTTTCTTTCAAAAGTATATAAAAATTATATTGCCAATTCCATTTTAGTTATATTCTTTTTTCTTAATGTTAATAAAAAAAGAAGAAAATTGTTGTTTTTTCTTTCTAAAAATTGATATTGGCCGAGAGAGAATGAGATAGATTTTCTCTTTAGTGGGCATTTCCCTATAGGACTTGTTATAATAAAACAAGCAGGTTATATAAAAAAGAAAAAACGCTTTTTTTTGTTGATTATTTATCAAGAAAGCAAAAAGGGTTCTTATCAAACCCAACATAAAATTGGAAAGAACCATAAAGTAAGTAGATCTGACTCCTTGAATGCTGCCTCTATCCGCTATTCTGATATATAAATTCGATGTAGATGAAATTGTATAAGCGAATTTTTTGTATTTCCTTAGACTTAGACCGCGCAAGACAAGAATTTTTTGTTATTTACGATTTCATATTCTTGTTACTAGATGTTCTATAGGAATAAGAAGAAACCGCAACTCCTTTCCGCTACACATAAAAATAGATTTCGAAAATCCATTTTTTTTAAGAATCCTCTTTTTTTGTTCTTCCACCCATGAAATAGAGAGGAAACGAGAATAGAGGGGTTACTTTTATTTTCATTTTTCCCTTAAAAGATAGGCTTTTAAAGTAGGAGTCATGGAATAATGCTGAATTGAAATGTTGATTTCTATAGTATAAGAAAAACAAACCGAATCAAATTCATGGATTTACCACGACCTCGGTTGTGACTCCCTAGATAAAAATAAAAAATTTCTATCTTCGAGACCATTGAAAAAGGGCATTGAACGAGAAACAAATCGTCCACAGATAAGAAAACTATCATATGCCTTGGAAGTGACATGAGGTGCTCGGAAATGGTTGAAGTAATTGAATAGGAGGATCACTATGACTATAGCCCTTGGTAGAGTTCCTAAAGAAGAAAATGATCTATTTGATACTATGGATGACTGGTTACGAAGGGACCGCTTCGTTTTTGTAGGATGGTCCGGCCTATTGCTCTTTCCTTGCGCTTATTTCGCTTTAGGGGGTTGGTTTACAGGGACAACTTTTGTAACTTCTTGGTATACCCATGGATTGGCTAGTTCCTATTTGGAAGGTTGTAATTTCTTAACCGCAGCAGTTTCTACCCCTGCCAATAGTTTAGCACACTCTTTGTTGTTACTATGGGGTCCGGAAGCACAAGGAGATTTTACTCGTTGGTGTCAATTAGGCGGTCTATGGACTTTTGTAGCTCTCCACGGGGCTTTTGCACTAATAGGTTTCATGTTACGCCAATTTGAACTTGCTCGGTCTGTTCAATTGCGGCCTTATAATGCAATCTCATTCTCTGGTCCAATCGCTGTTTTTGTTTCTGTATTCCTTATTTATCCACTGGGGCAATCTGGTTGGTTCTTTGCGCCGAGTTTTGGGGTAGCAGCGATATTTCGATTCATCCTTTTCTTCCAAGGATTTCATAATTGGACGTTGAACCCATTTCATATGATGGGAGTTGCCGGAGTATTAGGTGCGGCTCTGCTATGCGCTATTCATGGAGCGACTGTAGAAAACACTTTATTTGAGGACGGTGATGGTGCAAATACCTTCCGCGCTTTTAACCCAACTCAAGCTGAAGAAACTTATTCAATGGTTACTGCTAACCGCTTTTGGTCCCAAATCTTTGGTGTTGCTTTTTCCAATAAACGTTGGTTACATTTCTTTATGCTATTTGTACCCGTCACCGGTTTATGGATGAGTGCTATTGGCGTAGTTGGCCTGGCTCTGAACTTACGTGCCTATGACTTTGTTTCCCAGGAAATCCGTGCAGCGGAAGATCCTGAATTTGAGACTTTCTACACCAAAAATATTCTTTTAAACGAGGGTATTCGTGCTTGGATGGCAGCTCAGGATCAGCCTCATGAAAATCTTATATTCCCTGAGGAGGTTCTACCACGTGGAAACGCTCTTTAATGGAACTTTCGTTTTAGCTGGTCGTGACCAAGAAACCACTGGCTTTGCTTGGTGGGCTGGGAATGCCAGACTTATCAATTTGTCCGGTAAGCTACTTGGAGCTCACGTAGCCCATGCCGGATTAATCGTATTCTGGGCCGGAGCAATGAACCTATTTGAGGTGGCTCATTTCGTACCAGAAAAGCCCATGTATGAACAAGGGTTAATTTTACTTCCACACTTAGCTACTCTAGGTTGGGGAGTAGGGCCAGGGGGAGAAGTTCTAGATACTTTTCCGTACTTTGTATCTGGAGTACTTCACCTAATTTCCTCCGCAGTCTTAGGTTTCGGTGGCATTTATCACGCGCTTCTGGGACCCGAGACTCTTGAAGAATCTTTTCCATTTTTTGGTTATGTATGGAAAGATAGAAATAAAATGACTACAATTTTGGGTATTCACCTAATTTTGTTAGGTCTAGGTGCTTTTCTTCTAGTACTCAAGGCTCTTTATTTTGGCGGTGTATATGATACCTGGGCCCCTGGGGGGGGAGATGTAAGAAAAATTACCAATTTGACCCTTAGCCCCAGTGTTATATTTGGTTATTTACTAAAATCCCCTTTTGGGGGAGAAGGGTGGATTGTTAGTGTGGATGATTTAGAAGATATAATTGGTGGGCATATATGGTTGGGCTTCATTTGTGTATTTGGCGGAATTTGGCATATCTTAACCAAACCCTTCGCATGGGCTCGCCGTGCGTTTGTATGGTCTGGGGAAGCTTACCTGTCTTATAGTTTAGCTGCTTTATCTCTCTTTGGTTTTATCGCTTGTTGTTTTGTATGGTTCAATAATACGGCTTATCCGAGTGAGTTTTATGGACCCACCGGGCCAGAAGCTTCTCAAGCTCAAGCATTTACTTTTCTAGTTAGAGACCAGCGTCTTGGAGCTAATGTCGGATCCGCTCAAGGACCCACAGGTTTAGGTAAATATCTAATGCGTTCGCCAACTGGGGAGGTTATCTTTGGAGGGGAAACTATGCGTTTTTGGGACCTTCGCGCTCCATGGTTAGAACCTCTAAGGGGCCCCAACGGTTTGGACTTGAGTAGGTTGAAAAAAGACATACAACCTTGGCAAGAACGACGTTCAGCAGAATATATGACCCACGCGCCTTTAGGCTCTTTAAATTCTGTGGGTGGCGTAGCTACCGAGATCAATGCAGTTAATTATGTCTCTCCTAGAAGTTGGTTATCGACTTCTCATTTTGTTCTAGGATTCTTCTTTTTTGTGGGCCATTTGTGGCATGCAGGAAGAGCCCGAGCTGCTGCAGCAGGTTTTGAAAAGGGAATCGATCGTGATTTGGAACCTGTTCTTTACATGAACCCTCTTAACTAAGATTTTCTTATTTATACCTGTTCTAATGTTTTCTTTTTTTTCTGTTCTGGCTCGGTTATTCCATCTAGCCGAGCCATTCATTCCTTTTTATGAAAGAAAGATAAGGGACAGAATAAAGAAAAAAAAATTAAAGAAACAAACATATTCAATAAGCAAAAGGAGAGAGAGGGATTCGAACCCTCGATAGTTCCTAGAACTATACCGGTTTTCAAGACCGGAGCTATCAACCACTCAGCCATCTCTCCACAACCTAATCCCTATTTTACTCCTACAAATAGAACATAGCCATATAAAAAGCTCTACTAACCTATAGAAAGATCTCAGATTCAAGTCCCTTTTCGACATATCTCTGTATACTGTATACACGGATACATGATCCGCTATACCCGCTTGTGAAATTTGTGAAATAAAGACTAAACCCCCTCTCCTCACCCCCATATCCAAATAAAAAAAAGCGGTAAGTAAAAATAAGTTTTAATTAAAGAGAAGAATCAATGGATTCATGATTAAACCCCTCCTACTTCTTGTATTTTTTTACAATTTTGGTTAAGTGAGGGATCAAATATGTAGTCAACTTTATTTGATGGTAGCTTGGAGGATTAGAAATATGACTATTGCTTTCCAATTAGCTGTTTTTGCATTAATTGCGACTTCCTCAGTCTTAGTAATTAGTGTACCCCTTGTATTTGCTTCTCCTGATGGTTGGTCAAATAATAAAAACGTTGTATTTTCCGGTACATCATTATGGATTGGACTAGTCTTTCTCGTAGCTATTCTTAATTCTCTCATTTCTTAAATTTGTTTAGTATTTAGTAGGCAGGTACAAAAAAAATAAAAAGGGCATTTCTTCGAAAACATTCGAATAGTGAGACGCATTAAAATTAAAACGCAATTTGCGTTCCGAATTGCTACCTCTTCTCTTTCAGTATTATGAAATTCCATTCCTATTAGAATATTCATTTTAGAATATTCATTGACAGACAATAAAAAAAAGGAAAACTCTAATATAATAGAAAATGAAACGAAACGGTCGACCCAGACATAGACGGTCGACCCAAGCGGATATACGCTATAAAATATATAGCGTAGCGAGCGTAGTTCAATGGTAAAACATCTCCTTGCCAAGGAGAAGATACGGGTTCGATTCCCGCCGCTCGCCCCCTTAATTTAGTAAGGTACTATTACCGTATCCCTTACTATACTTATCCTTCCTTTGCATCCCACTCAAAAAAAGGGGTACGCTACGGAGCCAGAAAGGGCTCCGTAAATCGGGTATTCACTGAGACAAAGAACTCGCAAACTTCTTTTAAAGGGAAGGGAGAAGTAGACTGTGCCTTTCTTTCATTTCATTTTTCTTTTACGCGGAGTCGGGAGGAGGCTTGCGCGTTCTGAGGGCAAGTGCCTTCGCAAACTGCTCAATTTTTCCCTCTAGGGCCGGGAACTAATGAATAAAAAAAGTTGGATACCACCCAACCCTCTACCATACATATCTAGAGAAATAGAAGAGTCCTTTTATACAGACTGCTAAGTGCGGAGACGGGAATCGAACCCGTGACCTCAAGGTTATGAGCCTCGTGAGCTACCAAACTGCTCTACTCCGCTCTAGAGTACCAAAAACTGGTTGACAAAGAAGGTTGAATACAGGCCTTTACCTTGTCTAGACAAAAAGAATACTCCTTTTATTTTTATAGAGATAGAGAATGGAGCGGGTAGCGGGAATCGAACCCGCATCGTTAGCTTGGAAGGCTAGGGGTTATAGTCGACGTTGGTTTATTATTTTTAACGTCTCTAATTCAAAACCGAACATGAAATTTTGATTTCATTCGGCTCCTTTATGGATATTCTCACCACTTAACATCTATGTCAGCTTTTCTATTTGAATGGAACCAAAGCTCTCCGCTTTCTAGATGATCCTTATAGAGTAGGAAATAGAACTTCGATCTAAATCCATCTAATCTACTTACTTCGTTCCCTAATTTCATTCAAGAGATCCTCGAGGAAAAGAATTTGGTTTCCACCGAGCTGAAACAATATGCTGATGGTTCTAGTAAACCAAAACTATCGTTTTTTAGCTATTTGGCTTCCTTATTCCTTTTTTAACAAAAGAAGATTTAGTTACGATTGGAAATAAACTTTTTAGTATCTTCATCCATAGATCCTTTACTCATATTTAAAAAATGGGAATAATTACTCCAATGCAAAATTATGCTTCGCGACTCTGTACTCCTAATCTAATTTGTATTTTGGATGCAATTTCAATTAGTCTTTGGATACAAATCGCGAGAATTTATATTCTTCCTCAATATGCTATTGAGAGGAAAAGGATTAAATCCTTTATAAGAACTAAAGTTTTCATCGGAATATAAAAAACTTAAAGATGCCTTTAAGTATCTCATTTCAAATTCCGTTATTAATAGAACGAATCACACTTTTACCACTAAACTATACCCGCTACATGTAGATTATGATATAAATAGTACCCTTTGTCAAGGATATCCATTGGATGGAGAAGGAGGCTAATTCCCCCTTATTGAATCAGATGGAGAAAGTTCATGACGCTGAACGGTTGGTACTTCTATTTTGATCGCTGGCCTTTACTTTAGGATTTAGATAGCCACTCTCGTCTGTAAAATACATTCCATCTCTTCTTAACCAAGCCAATAGCGTCTGAACCAAATGTATGTATTTCGATTAGGATCCTATCCTATTCTACGGTTATAACTACAATGATCATTATTTACTTTGCGAGACGGAATAGTTTTATTATTCCTACAATATACACTAGGGGATAAGACTGTCCCTATAAATTCCTTTTTTCCTTTTCTTTTTTGTTCAATTCTAAACAAAAAAATTATGGAAGATGTTTCCTTCCCCCACTTATCATTAAGTCCGAGCCGTAGAGAAAGAGTGAGATGCTTTTTTAAAATTCATCATAGACTTTCCTTCCCTATGGCTTGATAGAAGTAAGAAACAAAGAGTCATCAGTTAAAGAAAAAACGGACAAGACCGACAGATTTACCTGATGTAAAGAAGATCCTAAAAGTCTCTGCTTAGTCGATTCTCTCCATTTACCACTTTCCTCTCTCTCCTTTTTTCCACTCACTCAATTCTATTTTATTAGATTCTTGTTTAAAAGAATAAAAATAGAACTAAGAACGCATAAAAAAGAACATAGAGTATCAAGACCATTACCAAATGTTCCTTCCACGAATCATATTGGGTAATTTAATTCTTAGGGTTCCAGAATCCGCCTATTTTACTAGTCTTCGGAAACAGAAAACCCTGAACCAGGAAGAGTTAAGTTATGTAGGGTATGGCTTTTTTTTATTGTGTCCACTCTTTCTTCACGTATTTTATTATATAAAAAAACCTCTATTTTAGTTTTGTGCAAGTTATAAGAGAGAATAGGAAATATTTTCTTATTTCTTATTTTTCTTAATTTTCTCAATATTTTGAGCTCGCAAGATTTTGAACCTCGCCATGACTAAACTTCTATATTTCTATATATCGATATATACATATATAATCTCTACATAATATCTCTCTCTATACATATAATATGTACATTATGCAGTAGACCCATAATGGGAAATCAAAGTGTCAAATTTTTGAATTAAATAAAAAGCCCTTTTAACTCAGTGGTAGAGTAATGCCATGGTAAGGCATAAGTCATCGGTTCAAATCCGATAAAGGGCTTTTAAAATTAGTGGTAGAGTAATGCCGTGCTAAGACGTAAGTCATCGGTTCGAATCTGATGGAATACTTTTCTACTAAAATTCATTCACTTTTTTCTTTGTTTTTGAAACTTTCTCTATTTTTTATAGAATTTTATGACTTAGTGCGGGATGTATGCATTTTTGGTCTGAACACTAAATAAAGCACCAAATGTAAATTCCAAAAAAGAAATGAAATTGGACTATTTTTCATCTTAGATCAATCAAATAACTACCTGTACTGAACTAATATGGATAGAGAATCCCTATTTAGTAATCCATTCTTATTCTATACCCTTTTAATGAATTTCCCTAATAAAGTAGGGGATGATCCATGAATTAATCTAATCAGCAACTAAAAAAACTCCTAGATGAAAACATAACAGAAAAGTAGGAAAAACTCTTTACTTTGGATCTAGTTATACTTTTCGAGTATATTGACAATTCCAAAAAACTGCTCATACTATGATTATAGTATAATCACGAGCGGTTGTATATGGCCTTATCGTCTAGTGATGCCCCTATCGTCTAGTGGTTCAGGACATCTCTCTTTCAAGGAGGCAGCGGGGATTCGACTTCCCCTGGGGGTAGGGAGTATTTTGAAAGGAGGTTAATCATAGATTATAAAAAAACCTAGAATAAATTCTTCCTGGGTCGATGCCCGAGCGGTTAATGGGGACGGACTGTAAATTCGTTGACAATATGTCTACGCTGGTTCAAATCCAGCTCGGCCCAAAAATCTAGGACTTCGTGAATATGAACTAAATCCTTTTATTTTTCTTCCATAAAATAAAATGTCTGATATGATCTATAGAAAAAAAAGATAAAGAAAAAAGGCAGAAATTTTATTTATAACCCATATCTCTCTCATTCCTTTCTTACAAACAAAAGAGTTTTTCTTATTGAAGGGTGGATTATTATCCATTTTTAGTGATAAAAAAGTACGACATACTAGGTATGTCGCTCTCACTATACCCACATATAATATGTAGGTATGTAGCATATGAATGGTTCTATTTAAGAATAAATAGGTATGCCATACATCCCGCGGGGATTGTAGTTCAATTGGTCAGAGCACCGCCCTGTCAAGGCGGAAGCTGCGGGTTCGAGCCCCGTCAGTCCCGAACTAGGGTTTAATGAAATGAATGGATAAATTCATATTTCCCTTTTCCATGAAAAAAAGGGGAGGAAGCAAGATCAAATACCCATAGCCATAAGGCACCCTTACTTCGCTTTTTTATTTTGCATCTCTCATTAAAGAGGGAGGGGAAGCATATAGGCATTTTTTTTTTCACTACTCCCGATCGATAAAGAAAGACACACATATGATATAGAATACCGCTATTTTATCGGAATCCATACATAAATAGTATTCCCTTTTTATTTAAGATCTCTTTTACCCATGTCAGTTCTACTGCTTATTTGGATGTCCATGTGACCCATATAAAGTTGGTCATATAATACATACATACATAATTGTATGTATAACTATAATAAAAAGGAAGGGAAATTGGATAAGATTAAGAAAGATCATGGGTTAGAGGTATAGAAAAGAAAAAGGAGAAAAGGATTAAAAAAAGAAAAGAGGGAATTCCTAATCCAATCAAAAAAACCATTTTGGTCTTAGTATGGATAAAGGGTCTTCCTATGTTATAGTATTCCCCTCTCAACTATGAATTGATTTGATAGATCCGATATTCATAATATTGAATTGATTCAGTATTATCAGACTGCAAGCTCTACCCTTGAATTTACAGGATACCCCTTTTTCCTCCCCATGGGATTATATCCCCAGTTATTGTGAAAATAAAAAATAAAGAGGTTATGGAAGTCAATATTCTCGCATTTATTGCTACTGCACTGTTCATTCTAGTTCCTACTGCTTTTTTACTTATTATTTATGTAAAAACAGTCAGCCAAAATGATTAGTTGGAATTCCAATTAATCATTGAAGAAATGCAAAAGGGATTAAATAAAAAAAATCCAAGTCTTAAATGAAAGGATCTGGTTGGAATCTTAAAGTGTGGTAGAAAGAACTACATATAGTTTTTTCTACGACACTTTAGAGTCTTTCTATTATATTATCGGAGTGAAACAAAACAAAAAAAAAGATTAAAGAATAACGTTTGACAAAATAATTAATGCAAAACGATCAATTAAAGAAAAGAGTTGATACAACAATTTGATTATTCAATCAATTAGTAGTATCCCTAGAGTCCACTCCTCCCCCATACTACTAGTGAAAGAGAGAATGTAAAGACTACCATTAAAGCAGCCCAAGCGAGACTTACTATATCCATCTAAATTATGTCTCCTATTTCTATAAAGGAATTATTCTACTATTGATCAATAATCATAGTGGAATCAAGGGTACAGAGTCAAAAAGGGATTCTACGCTAAAGCTACGGATCAATCAGTTCAAGGAATTTACTCCTAACAAATTCTTATTCTTATAGGAATTCCAGTAGAATTAGAGAGCATTAAGTATAAATATGATACATAGCATAGCCCTTTTACTTAAAAAAGAGTACGGGAATGATGTCCTAAATACTGAATAGAAGAAGCGGGAATAGGAAGATTTTTGATTCCTTTTGTTACTCTATTTTTTTTATAAGCAAAGGACACCCGCGTATAGCATAAAATTATGGACAAATAAATATTTTTTGGATACCTACCTTACCTATATTTATTTTTGACCTAAACCCTACAGCCCTGCTTTCTATCATTCTATGAAAGAATGAAGAAACTTTATCCACAACTCCTAAATTAACTTAGGATCGGCCTATTTAATCTGATTCTCGCTAGAATAAGTAGTCCTTACTTTAAAGTGTATGTAGATAAAATAAGATGTACGATAATGTATGATAATTAGGAAGTCTTGATATTCCTTCGTGGAACCCCTTCTTCAATCTTAAATTGAAAAAAAAAATAAGGAATGCCCCGTAGGAACCTTTCTTTGGATACCAAGATTTCTGACATCTTATCCTCGTAGTTTAAAATTCTCAAATCGAATCAATATCCCTATTGGTAACCCTTTTTTTTTGGCCACTACCGCCAAAGCAAACCCTAGTTTGAGGATAGAACTATGCTATGGTTTGGTATGGATTCTAAAAACAGAGTATCAGCAGGCCTAGTTACTCTCTTGCCCAAACTTATGCGGAGTACAAATTTATCGAGTTCGATCAGTACTATAAAACCCAAGTATTTTATTGATCAGGCGGCACCCAGATTTGAACTGGGGATAAAGGATTTGCAGTCCCCTGCCTTACCGCTTGGCCATGCCGCCAAAAAATCCGAGCGAAAATCGAGAAAAGAGCAACTATTCATGCACGTTTTCTTACGAAAACCCCCTTTTTTATTTGGAATATAATTCCCCTTACTTTTTCCAATCTTTTTAAAAAAATTTATTCCTGCTTTTTTTGATCCTGTTTCTATTATTCTCTTCGATAGATTCTATCTTAAAACGGATACTGCTAATACAATAAAACTTTCTGTTTCTTTCTATTAAGATGGAAAAGGAGAATAAAGTGGATTTCTAGTCACAGGCTGCAAAATTCAGAACGAATTGGAACCGTTAACTAGAATTCTCTCTCTTTTTTTTTTGCAGTAGTGAACGACTCTTAAATAGGTATTCTCTCCCCTTTCTTTTTAATGGCATAATAAAATATTATGGCTTTATGCCTAATCCGTGTATAGGTAAACTGCAGGTCCGAACAGCATTATTATCCAAAGATCCCCCTTATGTACATATCTCTATGGGGAATCGTGCTTTAATTTTTCAAAGCATTAAATATCTTGAATAAAAAAGTGACTTACTTTATTTTGAATTAAAGTAAGCGTGCTATTCTAAATCGAAGTAAAGTCAAACTTTCTAGTGTATTTATTATATTATGGCTTTATTACATTAATAATAGAAAGGAGATAAAATGAGAAATCTTTGCCATCCAATCTGATTAGAATATCATGAAAGTATAAGTAGCAGAATTTTTTTCTAGGAATGTTTTATCAATTCATTTTCATTCCATTTGTACCCCTCCCCTGGAAAACTGGAACTTTCGTCAAAATAGTCTCTATTCATATGTATGAAATACATATATGAAATACGTGTGTGGAGTTCCCTAGAATTTCATGTGATTCAGTAAACAGAATATAGATTCCATGATTGCTAGATCAATCCATAGGGATTGATTAAGAGTGAGCTGATAATGGAATTTTTCTTTGATAAACAGGAAACTTAAGATTAAGATGCTCCGGAATGGAAACGAGGGAATGTCCACAATACCCGGATTTAGTCAGATCCAATTCGAGGGATTTTGTAGGTTCATTAATCAAGCCTTGGCAGAAGAACTTGACAAGTTTCCAACAATTAAAGACCCAGATCACGAAATTGCATTTCAATTATTTGCGAAAGGGTATCAATTGCTAGAACCCTCGATAAAAGAAAGGAATGCTGTGTATGAATCACTCACCTATTCTTCCGAATTATATGTATCCGCGAGATTAATTTTTGGTTTCGATGTGCAAAAGCAAACCATTTCTATTGGAAACATTCCTATAATGAATTCCTTAGGAACCTTTATTATAAATGGAATATACCGAATTGTGATCAATCAAATATTGCTAAGTCCTGGTATTTACTACCGTTCGGAATTAGACCATAAGGGAATTTCTATCTACACCGGAACTATAATATCAGATTGGGGAGGAAGATCGGAATTAGCAATTGATAAAAAAGAAAGGATATGGGCTCGCGTGAGTAGAAAACAAAAGATATCTATTCTAGTTCTATCATCAGCTATGGGTTCGAATCTAAGAGAAATTCTAGATAATGTTTCCTACCCTGAAATTTTTTTGTCTTTCCCGAATGCTAAGGAGAAGAAGAGGATTGAGTCAAAAGAAAAAGCTATTTTGGAGTTTTATCAACAATTTGCTTGCGTAGGTGGAGACCTGGTATTTTCGGAGTCCTTGTGTGAGGAATTACAAAAGAAATTTTTTCAACAAAAATGTGAATTAGGAAGGATTGGTCGACGAAATATGAATCGGAGACTTAATCTTGATATACCTCAGAACAATACATTTTTGTTACCACGAGATGTATTGGCCGCTACGGATCATTTGATTGGAATGAAATTTGGAACGGGTATACTTGACGATGACGATATGAATCACTTGAAAAATAAACGTATTCGTTCGGTTGCGGATCTGTTACAAGATCAATTCGGACTGGCTCTTGGTCGTTTACAACATGCAGTTCAAAAAACTATTCGTAGAGTATTCATACGTCAATCGAAACCGACCCCCCAAACTTTGGTAACTCCAACTTCAACTTCGATTTTATTAATAACTACTTATGAGACCTTTTTTGGTACATATCCGTTATCTCAAGTTTTTGATCAAACGAATCCATTGACACAAACTGTTCATGGGCGAAAAGTGAGTTGTTTAGGTCCTGGAGGGTTGACTGGGAGAACTGCAAGTTTTCGGAGCCGAGATATTCATCCGAGTCACTATGGGCGTATTTGTCCAATTGACACGTCCGAAGGAATCAATGTTGGACTTACTGGATCCTTAGCAATTCATGCGAGAATTGATCACTTGTGGGGATCCATAGAGAGTCCGTTTTATGAAATATCTGCTGAGAAAGAAAAAAAAAAAAAAGCGAGAGAGGTGGTTTATCTATCACCAAATAGAGATGAGTATTATATGATAGCAGCAGGAAATTCTTTGTCCTTGAATCAAGGTATTCAAGAGGAGCAGGTTGTTCCAGCTAGATACCGCCAAGAATTCCTGACTATTGCATGGGAACAGATTCATGTTAGAAGTATTTTTCCTTTCCAATATTTTTCTATTGGAGGTTCTCTCATTCCTTTTATTGAGCACAATGATGCGAATCGGGCTTTAATGAGTTCTAATATGCAGCGCCAAGCAGTTCCCCTTTCTCGGTCCGAAAAGTGCATTGTTGGAACTGGATTGGAACGCCAAACAGCTCTAGATTCGAGGGTTTCCGTTATAGCCGAACGCGAGGGAAAGATCGTTTCTACTGATAGTCATAAGATCCTTTTATCAAGTCGTGGGAAGACTATAAGTATTCCTTTAGTTAACCACCGTCGCTCGAACAAAAATACTTGTATGCACCAAAAACCCCGGGTTCCCCAGGGTAAATCCATTAAAAAGGGACAAATTTTAGCAGAGGGAGCTGCTACAGTTGGGGGGGAACTTGCTTTAGGAAAAAACGTATTAGTAGCTTATATGCCATGGGAAGGTTACAATTTTGAAGACGCAGTACTAATTTGCGAACGTTTGGTATATGAGGATATTTATACCTCTTTTCACATCCGGAAATATGAAATTCAGACGGATACGACAAGCCAAGGCTCTGCTGAAAAAATCACTAAAGAAATACCACATCTAGAAGAACATTTACTCCGCAATTTGGACAGAAATGGAGTTGTTAGGTTGGGATCCTGGGTAGAAACTGGTGATATTTTAGTAGGTAAATTAACGCCTCAGATAGCGAGTGAATCATCGTATATCGCGGAAGCTGGATTATTACGGGCCATCTTTGGCCTTGAGGTATCCACTTCAAAAGAAACTTCTCTCAAATTACCTATAGGTGGAAGAGGGCGCGTTATCGATGTGAAATGGATCCAGAGGGACCCCCTCGACATAACGGTTCGTGTATATATTTTACAGAAACGTGAAATCAAAGTTGGGGATAAAGTAGCCGGAAGACATGGGAATAAGGGGATCATTTCCAAAATTTTGCCTAGGCAAGATATGCCCTATTTGCAAGATGGAACACCTGTTGATATGGTCTTCAATCCCTTAGGAGTACCCTCCCGAATGAATGTGGGACAAATATTTGAAAGCTCGCTCGGATTAGCGGGGGATCTGCTAAAGAAACATTATAGAATAGCACCCTTTGATGAGAGATATGAGCAAGAGGCTTCAAGAAAACTTGTGTTTTCAGAATTATATGAAGCCAGTAAAGAAACAAAAAATCCATGGGTATTTGAACCCGAGTACCCGGGAAAAAGCAGAATATTTGATGGAAGAACAGGAGACCCCTTCGAACAACCTGTTCTAATAGGGAAGTCCTATATCTTAAAATTAATTCATCAAGTTGATGAGAAAATTCATGGGCGTTCTACTGGGCCCTACTCACTTGTTACACAACAACCCGTTAGAGGAAGAGCCAAGCAAGGGGGACAACGAGTAGGAGAAATGGAAGTTTGGGCTTTAGAAGGATTTGGTGTTGCTCATATTTTACAAGAGATACTTACTTATAAATCCGACCATCTTATAGCTCGCCAAGAAATACTTAATGCTACGATCTGGGGAAAACGAATACCTAATCACGAGGATCCTCCAGAATCTTTTCGAGTGCTCGTTCGAGAACTACGATCTTTGGCTCTAGAACTGAATCATTTCCTTGTATCTGAGAAGAACTTCCAGGTTAATAGGGAGGAAGTTTGATTTGATCGGAATAAATATAAATTCTTTTCTTATTTCTATTTTATGATTGACCAATATAAACATCAACAACTTCAAATTGGACTCGTTTCCCCTCAACAAATAAAGGCTTGGGCTAACAAAAACCTACCTAATGGAGAAGTCGTTGGCGAAGTCACAAGGCCCTCTACTTTTCATTATAAAACCGATAAACCAGAAAAAGATGGATTGTTTTGCGAAAGAATCTTTGGACCCATAAAAAGCGGAATTTGCGCTTGTGGCAATTCTCGAGCGAGCGGAGCTGAAAACGAAGACGAGAGATTTTGCCAAAAATGCGGGGTGGAATTTGTGGATTCTCGGATACGAAGATATCAAATGGGATACATCAAACTCGCATGTCCCGTGACTCATGTGTGGTATTTGAAAGGTCTTCCTAGTTATATCGCGAATCTTTTAGATAAACCTCTTAAGAAGTTGGAGGGCCTAGTATACGGCGATTTCTCTTTTGCTAGGCCCAGCACTAAAAAACCTACTTTTTTACGATTACGAGGTTTATTCGAAGAGGAAATTTCATCCTGTAACCACAGCATTTCTCCCTTTTTTTCTACCCCAGGCTTTGCAACATTTCGAAATCGGGAAATTGCGACAGGAGCAGGTGCTATTAGAGAACAATTAGCAGATTTGGATTTGCGAATTATTATAGAGAATTCCTTGGTCGAATGGAAGGAATTAGAAGACGAGGGGTATAGTGGAGATGAATGGGAAGATAGAAAAAGACGAATAAGAAAAGTTTTTTTGATTAGACGCATGCAATTGGCAAAACATTTTATTCAAACAAATGTGGAACCAGAATGGATGGTTTTGTGCTTATTACCCGTTCTTCCTCCCGAATTGAGACCCATTGTTTATAGGTCTGGAGATAAAGTAGTGACTTCGGACATTAATGAACTTTATAAGAGAGTTATCCGTCGGAACAACAACCTTGCCTATCTATTAAAAAGAAGTGAATTAGCGCCTGCAGATTTAGTAATGTGTCAGGAAAAATTGGTACAAGAAGCCGTGGATACACTTCTTGATAGTGGGTCCCGCGGGCAACCGATAAGGGATGGTCACAATAAAGTATACAAATCACTTTCAGATGTAATTGAAGGTAAAGAGGGAAGGTTTCGTGAGACTCTGCTTGGGAAACGGGTCGATTACTCGGGGCGTTCTGTCATTGTTGTGGGTCCTTCGCTTTCATTACATCAATGTGGATTACCTCTAGAGATAGCAATAAAGCTTTTTCAGCTATTTGTAATTCGCGATTTAATCACGAAACGCGCTACTTCTAATGTCAGGATTGCTAAAAGGAAAATTTGGGAAAAGGAACCCATTGTATGGGAAATACTTCAAGAAGTTATGCGGGGACATCCTGTACTGTTAAATAGAGCACCTACCCTGCATAGATTAGGCATACAGGCCTTTCAACCCACTTTAGTAGAGGGGCGTACTATTTCTTTACACCCATTAGTGTGTAAGGGTTTCAATGCGGACTTTGATGGGGATCAAATGGCTGTTCATCTACCTTTATCCTTGGAAGCTCAGGCGGAAGCCCGTTTACTTATGTTTTCTCATATGAATCTCTTATCTCCCGCTATTGGAGATCCTATTTGCGTACCAACCCAAGACATGCTTATCGGGCTTTATGTATTAACGATTGGAAACCGCCGAGGTATTTGTGCAAATAGATATAATAGTTGCGAAAACTATCCAAATAAAAAAGTCAATTACAATAATAATAATTCTAAGTATACGAAAGATAAAGAACCCCACTTTTCTAGTTCTTATGATGCACTGGGAGCTTATAGACAGAAACTAATCAGTTTAGACAGTCCCTTGTGGCTACGATGGAAACTGGATCAACGCGTCGTTGGGTCAAGAGAAGTTCCAATTGAAGTTCAATATGAATCTTTGGGGACTTATCATGAGATTTATGCCCACTATCTAATAGTGGGAAATAGAAAAAAAGAAATTCGTTCTATATACATTCGAACCACTCTTGGTCATATTTCTTTTTATAGAGAAATAGAGGAAGCCATACAAGGATTTAGTCAGGCCTATTCATACATTATCTAAACAAGGAAGTTAGATTCGGCGATGCCCCTCCCCTTTTGGGGGGCATTCCGATTTCCGTAGTATCATCATTTTTGCCACGCGAATGCAGATTGAGATTAAGTAAATGAAGTTAATTAAATTTTCGAATCACTGACTCAGGCCCATTGTCGAATCCTACTCAGCAATTGTCGAATCCTACTCAGCCGAAAAGGGGGTACTTATGTATGGCGGAACGGGCCAATCTGGTCTTTCATAATAAAGAGATAGACGGAACTGGTATGAAACGACTTATTAGCAGATTAATAGATCATTTCGGAATGGGATATACATCCCATATACTGGATCAACTAAAGACTCTGGGCTTCCATCAAGCCACTACTACATCGATTTCGTTAGGAATCGAGGATCTTTTAACAATACCCTCTAAGGGATGGTTAGTCCAAGACGCAGAGCAACAAAGTTTTCTTTTGGAGAAACACTATTATTATGGGGCTATACACGCGGTAGAAAAATTACGCCAATCCGTTGAGATATGGTATGCGACAAGTGAATATTTGAAACAAGAAATGAATTCGAATTTTCGGATAACGGATCCTTCTAATCCAGTCTATCTAATGTCTTTTTCAGGAGCCAGAGGAAACGCATCTCAGGTACACCAATTAGTAGGTATGAGAGGATTAATGGCAGACCCTCAAGGACAAATGATCGATTTACCTATTCAAAGCAATTTACGCGAGGGGCTTTCTTTGACAGAATATATAATTTCCTGCTATGGAGCCCGCAAAGGGGTTGTAGATACTGCTGTACGAACAGCAGATGCTGGATATCTTACACGTAGACTTGTTGAAGTAGTTCAACATATTCTTGTGCGTAGAAGAGATTGTGGTACTATCCGAGGTATTTCTGTTAGTCCTCAAAATGGGATGACGGAAAAACTTTTTGCCCAAACACTAATTGGTCGTGTATTAGCAGACGATATATATATCGGTTCACGATGCATTGCCGCTCGAAATCAAGATATCGGAATTGGATTAGTGAATCGATTCATAACTGCCTTTCGAGCACAACCATTTCGAGCACAACCAATATATATTAGAACCCCCTTTACCTGCCGAAGCACTTCTTGGATCTGTCAATTCTGTTATGGCCGGAGTCCTACTCATAGCGATCTCGTAGAATTGGGAGAAGCCGTAGGTGTTATTGCGGGTCAATCAATTGGGGAGCCCGGGACTCAACTAACATTAAGAACTTTTCATACTGGCGGAGTATTCACAGGGGGTACTGCCGACCTTGTACGATCCCCTTCGAATGGAAAAATCCAATTCACTGAAAATTTGGTTCACCCCACACGTACCCGCCATGGACAGCCTGCTTTTCTATGTTATATAGACTTGCATGTAACTATTCAGAGTCAGGATATTCTATATAGTGTGAGTATTCCCTCAAAAAGCTTGATTCTAGTGCAAAATAATCAATATGTAAAATCCGAACAAGTAATTGCGGAGATTCGTGCCGGAACGTCCACTTTACATTTTAAAGAAAGGGTACAAAAGCATATTTATTCCGAATCAGACGGCGAAATGCACTGGAGTACTGATGTTTACCATGCGCCCGAATATCAATATGGTAATCTTCGTCGATTACCAAAAACAAGCCATTTATGGATATTGTCAGTAAGTATATGCAGATCCAGTATAGTGTCTTTTTCACTCCACAAGGATCAAGATCAAATGAATACTTATGGTAAAAAAGATAGGGAAATTTTTGATTATTCAAGGTCGGATCGAATCGTGGCCAACGGCCATTGGAATTTGATCTATCCTTCTATTTTTCAAGATAATTCGGATTTGTTGGCAAAAAAGCGAAGAAATAGGTTCGTCATTCCATTACAATACCATCAAGAACAAGAGAAAGAACTAATATCCTGTTTGGGTATTTCTGTCGAAATCCCCTTTATGGGTGTTTTACGTAGAAATACTATTTTTGCTTATTTTGACGATCCACAATACAGAAAAGATAAAAAGGGTTCGGGAATTGTTAAATTTAGATATAGGACCCTAGAGGAAGAATATAGGACTCGAGAGGAAGACTTAGAAGACGAATATGAGACCCTAGAAGACGAATATAGGACCCGAGAAGGCGAATACAAATATGAAACCCTAGAAGACGAATACGGGAGTCCAGAGAACGAATATGGGAACCCAGAGAACGAATATAGGACTTTAGAGAAAGACTCAGAAGACGAATATGGAAGCCCAGAGAGCAAATATAGGACCCGAGAGGGCGAATATGGAACTCTAGAGGAAGACTCAGAAGATGAATATGGGAACCCCGGGGAAAGCTCAGAGGACAAATATGGGACTTTAGAGGAAGACTTAGAAGAAGACCCCGAGGACGAATACGATAGTCCAGAGGAAGATTCTATCTTAAAAAAAGAGGGTTTTATTGAGCATCGAGGAACAAAAGAATTTAGTCTAAAATACCAAAAAGAAGTGGATCGGTTTTTTTTCATTCTTCAAGAACTGCATATCTTGCCGAGATCTTCATACCTAAAGGTACTTGACAATAGTATTATTGGAGTGAATACACAACTCACAAAAAATACAAGAAGTCGACTAGGTGGACTGGTCCGAGTGAGGAGAAAAAAAAGCCATACAGAACTCAAAATATTTTCCGGAGATATTCATTTTCCTGAAGAGGCAGATAAGGTATTAGGTGGCTGTTTGATACCACCAGAAAGAAAAAAAAAATATTCTAAGGAATCAAAAAAAAAGAAAAATTGGGTCTATGTTCAACGAAAAAAAATTTTCAAGAGCAAGGAAAAGTATTTTGTTTTCGTTCGCCCTGCAGTCGCATATGAAATGGACGAAAGGAGAAATTTAGCAACACTTTTCCCACAAGATCTCTTGGAAGAAGAAGATAATCTCCAACTTCGACTTGTCAATTTTATTTCTCATGAAAATAGCAAGTTAACTCAAAGAATTTATCACACAAACAGTCAATTTGTTAGAACTTGCTTAGTAGTGAATTGGGAACAAGAAGAAAAAGAGAAGGCTGGTGCTTCCCTTGTTGAGGTAAGAGCAAATGACCTTATTCGCGATTTCCTAAGAATTGAGTTAGTCAAGTCCACTATTTCATATACACGAAAAAGGTATGATAGGACAAGTGCAGGACCGATTCCCCATAATAGGTTAGATCGCACCAATATCAATTCCTTTTATTCCAAGGCGAAGATTGAATCACTTAGCCAACATCAAGAAGCTATTGGCACATTGTTGAATCGAAATAAAGAATACCAACCTTTGATGATTTTGTCGGCATCCAACTGTTCTCGAATTGGTTTATTCAAGAATTTAAAACACCCCAATGCGATAAAAGAATTGAATCCTAGAATTCCTATTCAAGAAATTTTTGGGCCCTTAGGCGTTATTGTACCTAGTATATCGAATTTTTCTTCATCTTACTATTTACTAACGTATAATAAGATCCTGTTAAAAAAATATTTGTTCCTTGCCAATTTGAAACAAACCTTCCAAGTACTTCAAGGACTTAAATACTCTTTAATAGATGAAAATAAAAGGATTTCTAATTTCGATAGTAACATAATGTTGGATCCATTACTTTTGAATTGTCGCTTTGCCCATCATGATTCTTGGGAAGAGACATCAGCAATAATTCACCTTGGACAATTTATTTGTGAAAATGCATGTCTATTTAAATCGCACATAAAAAAATCTGGTCAAATTTTCATTGTTAATATGGATTCCTTTGTTATAAGAGCAGCTAAACCTTATTTGGCCACTACAGGAGCAACTGTTAATGGTCATTATGGAGAAATCCTTTACAAGGGGGATAGGTTAGTTACGTTTATATATGAAAAATCGAGATCTAGTGACATAACGCAAGGTCTTCCAAAAGTGGAACAAATCTTTGAAGCGCGTTCAATTGATTCATTATCCCCGAATCTCGAAAGGAGAATTGAGGATTGGAATGAGCGTATACCAAGAATTCTTGGGGTCCCATGGGGATTCTTGATTGGAGCTGAGCTAACCATAGCCCAAAGTCGTATCTCTTTGGTTAATAAAATCCAAAAGGTTTATCGATCCCAAGGGGTACAAATTCATAATAGACATATAGAGATTATTATACGCCAAGTAACATCAAAAGTGCGGGTTTCTGAAGATGGAATGTCTAATGTTTTTTCACCTGGGGAATTAATCGGACTATTGCGAGCGGAACGAGCAGGGCGAGCTTTGGATGAATCGATCTATTATCGGGCAATCTTATTGGGAATAACAAGGGCTTCCCTGAATACCCAAAGTTTCATATCTGAAGCAAGTTTTCAAGAAACTGCTCGAGTTTTAGCAAAAGCTGCCCTACGAGGTCGTATTGATTGGTTGAAAGGGTTGAAAGAAAACGTAGTTCTGGGGGGGATTATACCTGTTGGTACCGGATTCCTAAAATTTGTGCATCGTTCCCCACAAGACAAGAACCTTTATTTCGAAATTCAAAAACAAAATCTATTCGCGTCGGAAATGAGAGATTTTTTATTTCTCCATACAGAATTAGTTTCTTCAGATTCTGACGTAACAAACAATTTCTATGAGACATCAGAACCCCCATTTACCCCCATTTATACGATTTAAGGATACATAAAGCAGATTTTTTTACTTTACTAGACTTTTGAACTTTAGAACACTAAGAGGTCAAATTTTATATTTTTATTTAAAATTTTAAAATAAGTAAAAGAAGTCGGTTAATACATTTAAGGTTATGTTTATACAATGTATCAATGGCCAACTCTCAGTAGAAGGGAAGGTTCCTTCGGAACAATTATTATTTATTTCAAGCTATTTCGGATCTTTCTTAATCTTCAAAAAGAATAAAATTCCGTAATGGAATGGTAGGATGAAAAAAAAAAGAAACAATCAAAAGGAAGTGTGGAAAAAATGACAAGAAGATATTGGAACATCAATTTGAAAGAGATGATAGAAGCAGGAGTTCATTTTGGTCATGGTATTAAGAAATGGAATCCTAAAATGGCCCCTTACATTTCGGCAAAGCGTAAAGGTACTCATATTATAAATCTCGCTAGAACGGCTCGTTTTTTATCAGAAGGTTGTGATTTAGTTTTTGATGCAGCAAGTCAGGGAAAAAGTTTCTTAATTGTTGGCACAAAAAAAAGAGCAACGGATTTAGTAGCATCAGCTGCAATAAGGGCTCGTTGTCATTATGTTAATAAAAAGTGGTTCAGTGGTATGTTAACTAATTGGTCGATTACGAAAACTAGACTTTCTCAATTTAGAGATTTAAGAGCAGAAGAAAAAATGGGAAAATTCCAACATCTCCCAAAAAGAGATGTGGCAATCTTGAAGAGAAAATTATCCACTTTGCAAAGATATCTCGGCGGGATCAAATATATGACGAGATTGCCAGACATTGTGATCGTCCTCGATCAGCAAAAAGAGTATATAGCTCTTCGGGAGTGTGCCATTTTGGGGATTCCTACTATTTCTTTAGTCGATACAAATTGCGACCCGGATCTCGCGAATATATCGATTCCAGCCAACGACGACACTATGACTTCAATTCGATTGATTCTTAACAAATTAGTATTTGCAATTTGTGAAGGGCGTTCTGTCTATATAAGAAATCGTTGATTAAGAAGAATAGTGAATTCTTGGGCAACTGCGTAGATTTATGGAATCACTTACTATTCTTTTTCGTTTTGCATAGAAAAAAGAAGGGGAATATTGATATATATTAGAGGGTATTGATATATATTATGATCTGATGTGCTTTCTTGGTATCCTAAATATAAGATTAATACTTCAAGTTGCTGAGTTGAGAAAGAGATGGTTGAATCAAAAGAATTCCTTTTTTGAAGTTCAATTTTTATCAGAGGACAATATGAATATTATACCTTGTTCCATTAAAACACTCAAGGGGTTATACGATATATCGGGTGTAGAAGTAGGCCAACACTTCTATTGGCAAATAGGAGGTTTCCAAATTCATGCCCAAGTACTCATCACTTCTTGGGTCGTAATTACTATCTTGTTAGGTTCAGTTGTCATAGCTGTTCGGAATCCACAAACCATCCCGACCGACGGTCAGAATTTCTTTGAATATGTCCTTGAGTTTATTCGAGACTTGAGCAAAACTCAGATTGGAGAAGAATATGGTCCCTGGGTTCCCTTTATTGGGACTATGTTCCTTTTTATTTTTGTTTCGAATTGGTCGGGTGCTCTTTTACCTTGGAAAATTATAGAGTTACCCCATGGGGAATTAGCAGCGCCCACGAATGATATAAATACTACTGTTGCTTTAGCTTTACTCACGTCAGCAGCATATTTTTATGCGGGTCTTAGCAAAAAAGGATTGAGCTATTTCGAGAAATATATTAAACCAACCCCAATCCTTTTACCAATTAACATCCTAGAGGATTTCACAAAACCATTATCGCTTAGCTTTCGACTTTTCGGGAATATATTAGCGGATGAATTAGTCGTTGTTGTTCTTGTTTCTTTAGTCCCCTTAGTAGTCCCTATACCTGTCATGTTTCTTGGATTATTTACAAGCGGTATTCAAGCTCTTATTTTTGCAACATTAGCCGCAGCCTATATAGGTGAATCCATGGAGGGTCATCATTGAATTGACTAGTTTTGGAAATAGTATTTTTTTTTTCAGCTTAGCTCAATTCATGCGTGGTTCCAGATAATCCGCTTGGTTGCAAAAAAAATAGTTAGAAATGCGTATGAATATACAACCTAGAGTTGTAGGAGAGAAAATAGACTATAACTATATTATGGAATTGCCAAAGTATAGATGCAGTAAAGAGGGAGGGTGGAGTCAGACTGGATCTATACTATATATCCTTAATGTCTAGAAGTGGAGTGGAGTCACCTTTTATACGGTTTTCTGCGTTAAGCAATGATTTTAGAATCCAATTCAATAGAAAATGAGAAAATACGCAAACAAAATAGAAGAAACAAATGTATATAGGGTATTATATATTCCTAGGTTAGATTCATTATCTAATCCGAGATATGGAATTCCCTTCTATGTAGTTCGGACAATTTACATTATAATTTCAATTTGTACTTTTTTAGTTACTTCTCCTCAATAGAGATAGAGCTTAGAAGTAAGAATTTCTTGGTTGATTGTATCCTTAACCATTTTTTTTTTTGACACGAGGAACTCACCATGAATCCACTAATTGCTGCTGCTTCTGTTATTGCTGCTGGATTGGCCGTAGGGCTTGCTTCTATTGGGCCTGGAGTTGGTCAAGGTACTGCTGCAGGACAAGCTGTAGAAGGTATTGCGAGACAGCCAGAAGCAGAAGGTAAAATACGAGGCACTTTATTGCTTAGTCTAGCTTTTATGGAAGCTTTAACAATTTATGGACTAGTTGTGGCACTAGCGCTTTTATTTGCGAACCCTTTTGTTTAATCCTAACAAATAAAATAAGCTCTTTCGATTAGATACCTTTTTTCTTTTTTTAGTTAAATGGGTATTTGCTTCTGCAATTCCAATTATATCAATACTTTACTTTATTTTATTTACTCCTATTTATTACTGCTGGAATTAGCTATTTATCGGGACAGACAATATCCCACCCCAGGAAGGGCTGAGTTGAGTATGATTAATTTAGAAGATATGCTCCCCTTCTTCCTTCCCGTCCTTAGTTTAGGAAAGTGGAAAGTTTTTTTCCTTTTATTTTAGGAATTTTGGGAACAGAACATTTCAACAAAGGAGGTCTTTCACAGGTCAAAGAAGACCTAAGACTTAATCTAAAAGAAATTACTAGATTGAATCTATTTGCATTAAAAAAACCGATCAAAAAACGGCGAGCGAAGTAAGTGATCGAAAAACTTTGTTCTTTGTTTGTCCTATCTATAAGAGGAGAGCATATGAAAAATGTAACCCATTCTTTCGTTTTTTTAGCTCACTGGCCATCCGCTGGCAGTTTCGGGCTTAATACCGATATTTTAGCAACAAATCTAATAAATCTAACTGTAGTGGTTGGTGTTTTGATTTTTTTTGGAAAGGGAGTGTGTGCGAGTTGTCTATTTCAAGAATAGATTGGATCTATCCGGCTGCACTTTAGAATATTTTTTAGTATTTTTCGGATAAATAAGAAAAGGGTGCACGATCT